GCCATTACTTCATCAAGACCATGAACACGAGCAATGCCGTCGCCTACTTGAAGTACGGTACCGGTATTTACAATCTTTACTTCTCGAGTATATTGTTCAATACGTTCACGGATAATATTACTAATTTCGTCGGCTCGAAGGGTTACCATTTAGTATCTTTTTATTCTTTTTCGGAAGCAAAGGAAAAAAATAATGCCTAAACTCTAAACTAAAGTAGAAAGGCTAATTAGTTATTTTTCCATGGCCCCGAGGGTGCCAATATTGGCACTGATGGTACGGAAATGTAATTCGCTATTCAAACAACTATTCAGAGTTCCTAGAGCTCCTTGTAAGGCTTGTTGGAAAACTCGTTGTCGAACCTGATTAATCGCTCTTTGTTGTTCAAAAAGAAGGGTTTCATTTTTGTAATTTTCTAATCGTTCCAAACTATCACTAGTAGCATTAATTAAATTTAGTTTTTCTCGTTCTATCTCAGAGTATCCATTCATTCGATACTCATCTGCTTCAATTTCCACTTTACGTAAGCGAGCCCGGGCTCTTTCAAGCTGCTCAATGGCCCCTTTACGTAATTCTTCAGAATTTCGAATAGTACTCAAGATCCTCTGTTTTCGATTATCTAATAAATCATTTAATGAAAGTAGATTATCTTACCATTAAATTAAAAACTCCCATGATCTCTTCCCGAACCAAACATGAATCTTTCGATTCATTTGGCTCTCACGCTCAATCAATTATTTATTTTATGGACATTCCCATATCTTTTAATGTAATGAGCCTACCCTCTCTTTTCTGTTTGTATTCAAAGATATCGAAACTGATATACAAAATATTAGGAGGGCTCTTCCGACCAGACAAAAAATCTATAATTGTCAGCAAAGTTGTTTATTTATTATTTATTTAAATTCTTATATTTTTTTGTATTTCCCTTTTTATTCAAATCTTCATTAAATCCAAAAATGCCTCTTTTTTATACATAGGTCGTCGATTCGGCATTGGGTAAAAAGGACAAGGCGCCCCTTTTCTAATAAAAGGTTTCAATTTATTTTATCGATATGAGTGTTCTATATCGTATGAATTACCAACTATTCATTTTGAAACCATTTTTGTACTAACGGAGTGGTAGAAAGAGTACCATGTTGTGCCTGAACTTCAAACTGTTTAGCTTTGACCATGTTAATGGTCTCACATTATTGGTCGATAGAGAATCAAGATTTACCAATGAGTCACGAAATGCTATGGTTCTTACATATGATTTATTAATTTATTCATAAGTAATTCGTCGAGATCGTGCACCTTTCTTTCCTATTTCTTATCCTATTAAAAAAAAATATATATAATCATAATAAAGTGCAGCTGGTTGGATCCAACCTATTCTTGAAATATACAACTCGCACACACTCCCTTTCCAAAAAAAATCAATACACCAAGCACTACACTTAGATTTATTGGATTTGTTGCTAAAATATCGGTATTAAACCCGAAACTCCCGGCGGATGGCCAATAGCCCAAGGAAACAAAAAAATCGGTTATATTTTTCATATGCTCTCCTCTTTCTTATAGATAAGACTAAAAAAGAACAGAGTTCTTTTTGTATCACTTCACTCGCCCCTTTTTCGATCGATTTCTTTGATTATTAATTTATTTTTTTTTTTCTTTTTTGAGTTCTCAATAATAAGATACTTATTAGGTTAGGTCCTAGGTCTCACGTCAATTGCGAAATATTTCGTTTGTTGAAACGTTTCCTATCCTATGTTTCCGTTGTATTAAGGGTGGGAAGGAAGAAAGCGAGCGGATCCGTAAATTCCTTATCCTCACCTTAAATCAGTCCTTCCCGGGGTATTGTCTCATAAGTAATTGTAGGAGTAAAGTGTTGATATAATTAGAAGAAGCAAACGGCAAGTCCAAGTTAATAAAATAAATTAAGTTTAAGTAAAGAAGCACGTAACGTACTTTTTTTAGGATTAAATTAAACAAAAGGATTTGCAAATAAAAGCGCTAATGCCACGACCAGTCCGTAAATAGTTAAAGCTTCCATAAAAGCTAGACTAAGCAATAAAGTACCTCGTATTTTACCTTCCGCTTCTGGTTGTCTCGCAATACCTTCTACAGCTTGGCCCGCGGCAGTACCTTGACCAATTCCAGGTCCAATGGAAGCAAGCCCTACGGCCAATCCAGCAGCAATAACGGAAGCGGCAGAAATCAGTGGATTCATAGTAAGTTCCTCGTACCAAAAAAAAGAAATGGTTAATGATACAATCAACCAATGAATTATTACTTATTTTATCGCTAAGATCTATCGGGTCGAAGTAACTAAAAACTCCGAATTAAAATGATAATATTAGTGAATCGTCAGAACGACTTCGATATCTCGTTTTTTTAGTTTCTACCCATGATATAAACTCATATGTATATAGTTCTAGTTATTGTATTGCATTTCTTTGTTTCGAACCATTCTTTCATTCAATTCAATCCACAATCACAGATGAAAGAGAAAGAGAAGGACTTAATATTGGAATCCATCTAAATTAAATGCAGTGTGGTAAAAAAAAAAAAAGAATCAACATTCAATATAGTAATAATATACTGGGAAAGAAATAGGAATAAATACAAAATAATAAAATATCAAATATAAATATAGAAATATAAGAAATATATATATATATATATAAAATAGATAATTTATATATAGTCTATAGGTATAAGTCTATACCTATAGTATAGGGATAACCCCTATATAACTAGTAAATATCTAATATCACATATACATTTGTTTCTTCCATAATGTAAATGTAAACCGCCTGCATTTTATATTGAATTGGATTTTAGAATCATTCTTCGAAACATATGTAAGGGCTAGACTTATAACTTATAGACATTACATATATCTAGTTTGACCCCCCTAACCCATCCTTTTCCAATTCCATAAGATCGTCCATCTTTCGATTGGGTCGTATATACATATATATATATATATATTTGTATCTATTATGTATTATGTTCCCCAACTAGGTTAAGTTAAAAAAAAAAAGACTATTTCAAAAGCTAATCAATGATGACCCTCCATGGATTCACCTATATAAGCTGCGGCTAAAGTTGCAAAAATAAGAGCTTGAATACCGCTTGTAAATAATCCAAGAAACATAACGGGGATAGGAACTACTGAAGGTACTAAAGAAACAAGAACAACAACTACTAATTCATCAGCCAATATATTCCCGAAAAGTCGAAAACTAAGAGATAAAGGTTTTGTGAAATCTTCTAGGATGTTAATTGGTAAAAGTATTGGAGTTGGTTGGATGTATTTCCCGAAATACCCCAATCCTTTTTTGGTAAGACCCGCATAAAAATATGCCACTGACGTGGGTAAAGCTAAAGCAACAGTAGTATTTATATCATTCGTGGGCGCAGCTAACTCCCCATGAGGTAACTGTATAATTTTCCAAGGTAAAAGAGCACCTGACCAGTTAGAAACAAAAATAAATAGGAACATAGTTCCAATAAAGGGAACCCAAGGACCATATTCTTCTCCAATCTGAGTTTTGCTCAAGTCTCGAATAAATTCAAGGACATATTCGAAGAAATTCTGACCGTCGGTCGGAATGGTTTGTGGATTCTGAACAGCTATGATGACTGAACCTAATAAGATAGCAATTACTACCCAAGAAGTAATAAGTACTTGGGCATGGATTTGTAAACCTCCTATTTGCCAATATAAATGTTGGCCTACTTCTACACCCGATATATCATATAACCCGTTGAGTGTTTTAATGGAACATGGGATAACATTCATATTGTCCTCTGACATAAATCGAACTTAAAAAATTATTTTGATGCAACCATCTCTTTCTCAACTCACCGACATTAATCATTAATACAAATTAAATTTCATTTAGGATACCAAGAAATTTTAGGATACTAAAAAATCACATAACATAATATCAATATCCCCATTTTTCTCTTTATCTCTTTTTTAAGTTCAAGAATAGTAACCGATCCAATAAATCTATCGAGTTCCCAAACAATTAATTAATCTTATTATTCTTAATCATAATCAACGATTTCTTATATAGCTAGAACGACCCTCGCAAATTGCGAATACTAATTTATTAAGAATGAATCGGATTGAAGCTATAGCGTCATCGTTGGCTGGAATCGAAATATCCGCGAGATCCGGGTCACAATTTGTATCAATTAAACAAATAGTCGGAATCCCTAAAATGACACATTCTCGAAGAGCTGTATATTCTTCTTGCTGATCAATGATGATTACAATATCGGGTAACCCCGTCATATATTTGATCCCACCCAGATATGTTTGCAAGGTAGATAATTTTCTCTTCAACATTGCCGCATCTCTTTTGGAAAGACGATTGAGTTTCCCCATTTTTTGTTCTGCTCTTAAGTCCCTGAACTTATGAAGTCTCGTTTCCGTAGTGGACCAGTTCGTTAACATACCACCGAGCCATTTTTTATTAACATAATGACACCGAGCCCCTATTGCAGCTGATGCTACTAAATCCGCTACTTTATTTTTGGTACCAACAATTAAAAAGTTTTTTCCACTACTTGCTGCATTAAAAACTAAATCACAGGCTTCTGATAAAAAACGAGCAGTTCTCGTAAGATTTATAATATGAATACCTTTACGCTTTGCAGAGATGTAAGGGGCCATTCTAGGATTCCATTTTCTAGTACCATGACCAAAATGAACTCCTGCTTCCATCATCTCTCCCAAATTGATGTTCCAATATCTTCTTGTCATTTTTCCCCACACTTCCTCTTTTTTTCTTTTAACAAAGAGACAAGGTACCCTGAAATAAATAATTGTTCCTACGGAACCTTCTACCGTGGATTGACCGTTGCTATACGGCCCAAACCATTAATTTCTTTTAATTACTTATTTTTTTTTTTTATTACTAAATTAATTTTTTTATTACTAAATTAATATTAATAATCATAAATTAATATTAATAATCGGACCAAATAGTTCCAGATAGTTATAGTTAAAGTAAAAAGAATGAATCTCTTCTTAGGAATCATTAAATCGCGTAAATGATTGTTGTGATGTCTCATGGAAATTGTTTAGAGCACAAGAACAAAATAATTCTCTATGGTATAACAAAATATCTCCCATTTCCAATTCGAATAGATTCTTCCTTTTGATTTCCAAATAAAAGTTTTTGTCTTGCCTTGAATGGTGCACTAATTTTTTGAATCCAGTACCAACGGGAATAATCCCCCCCAGAACAACGTTCTCTTTCAGTCCTTTCAACCAATCAATACGACCTCGTAAAGCGGCTTTTGCTAAAACTCGAGCGGTTTCTTGAAAACTCGCTTCGGATATGAAACTTTGAGTATTCAGGGATGCCCTCGTTATTCCCAATAAGATTGCCCGATAATTGATCGCTTCGTCTAAAGCACGTCCCGCTCGTTCCGCTCGCAACAATCCGATTAATTCTCCGGGTGAAAAAACATTAGACATTCCATCTTCTGAAACCAACACTTTTGATGTTATTTGACGTACAATGATCTCTATATGTCTATTATGGATCTGTACACCCTGAGATCGATAAACCTTTTGAATCTTATTAACCAAAGAGATACGACTTTGGGCTATGGTTAGCTCAGCTCCAATCAAGAATCCCCAGGGGATTCCAAGAATTCTTGGTATACGTTCGTTCCAACTTTCAACTCTCTTTTTGAGGTTCATCGATATTGAATCAATCGAACGCACTTCTAAGACCTGTTCCACTTTTGGAAGACCTTGCGTTATGTCACCAGATCTCGATTTTTCATATATAAATGTAACTAATGTCGCTCCTTCATAAAGGATTTCTCCATAATGGCCATGAACTGTTGCTCCTGGAGTAGCCAAATAGGGCTTAGCCAATCTTATAACTAAGGAGTCAACATGAACAATTAAAATTTGACCAGATTTTTTTATGTGTGGCCCGTATTTGAATAGACATGCATTTTCACAAATAAATAGCCCAAGGCTAATTATTGTAGATGTCTCTTCGCCAGAATCTTGATGTAGAAAACACCAATTTAAATGGAATGGATTCAAAATTATATTACTGCGCGGATCGGGATTATAAATCTTCCTATTTTCATCTATTAAACAATATTTAAGTACTTGAAGTACTTGGAAAGTCTGTTTAAAATTGTCAAGTAGCAAATATTTCTTTACCAAGATCTGATTATGAGTTAATAAATGGTAAGATAAATAAAAATTCACTATTTTAGGTACAATAGTACCTAAAGGACCCAACAAATCCCTAATTGGGGTTAGGGGATCCAATTCTTTTGTCGCATTGTTATATTTCGAACCATTGAATGGACTAATTCGAAAACAATTGGATGATGACAAAATTATCAAAGATTGGCATTCCTTATTTCGATTCAACAACGTACCAATAGTTCCTTGATGTTGGGTAAGTGATTGAACCTTCGCCTTAGAATGAAAGGGATTGATATTGGTGCGATCTAATCCCTTATTGGAAATCAATCCCGAATCCGTTATATTATATCTTTTTCCGCTATACGAAAGAGTGGACTTGACTAACTCAATTCTTATGAAATTGCGAATTAGATCATTTGCCCTTACCTCAACAAAGGAGGCATAAACCTCTTCTATGGAACCGTTTTTTTTTTGGTCCCAATTTAATACTAAGCAAGTCCGAACTAATTGAATACTTGTGTGATAAATTCCTCGAATTGACTTGCCATATTCATAAAGGATATAGTTGACAACTCTAAGTTGGACATCATCCTTTTCCTGCAAGAGATCCTGAGGAAAAAGTGTTGCAAAATTTATCCCATCGGCTATTTCATATGTGACTACGGGCCGAACCGAAACAAAATACTTTTTCTTGGTAGGTGTGATCCGCTGGACATAGATCCAATCTTTCAATTTTTTTGATTCCTTAGAATTTTTTTTTTTTCCCGTTACTGGCGGTATTAAAATGCCGCTGTGCCTGGATATCTTATCCGTCTGTCCAGGAAAATGAATATTTCCAGAAAAGATTCTCAGTTCAATACTTTTTTTTTTTCTCTCCACTCGAACTAATCCGCCTACTCGACTTCTTTTATTTAAAGCAAGTCGTGTATCTACTCTAATGATACTATTGTTCTGGACCATTATGGACGAGGATCCAGGTAAAATATGCACTTCTTCGGGAATGAAAAAAAACCGATCTACTTTCATTTGGTATTTCAGACTAAATTCTTTTGCTCCTCGATACTCAATCAAATCCTCTTTTTTTACGATTGAATCTACCTCCACGGTCCCATATTTAGTAATTCCTGAACTGCTTCTTCTGTATCGTGGATCATCAAAATAAGCAAGAATACTATTTCTACGTAAAATACCATTTATGGGTATTTCAATCGAAATACCAAAACAGGGTATTAGTTCTTTTTCTCGTTCTTGATCATATTTTAATGGGATGATGAATCTATTTCTTCGCCTTTTCGCTAATAAATCAGAATTCTCTTGGAGAATAGACGGATATATAAAATTCGACTTACCATTGTATATGATTCGATCAGGTATTGAATAATCAATGATTTCCCTATCTTTTTTACTAGAAGTATCCAACAATTTATGTCTTACTCGATCATTAGTCATTGAGAGATCAGAGATATATTTGTCTTCGACAGAAAAAGAATGAGCATTCATTTGATCTTGATCCTTGTGGATCGAAAAAGACATTATACTGGATCTGCGCGGACCTCCTGCTAATATCCATAAATGACTTGTTTTTGGTAATAGATGAACATTACCATATGTATATTCGGGTGCATGGTAGACATCGGTACTCCAGTGCATTTCTCCCTCTGATTCAGAGTAAATATGTTTTCGGACCCTCTCTTTAAAATGAAAAGTGGACGTTCCCGCACGAATCTCAGCAATCACTTGTTCTGATTCTACATATTGATCATTTTGAACTAAAATCAAACTCTTTGGTGGAATATTCACATTATGGATAACACCCCGACTCTCAATAGTTACATACAAGTCTATAGAACATAAAAAAGCAGGATGCCCATGACGGGTACGTGTGGGATGAACAAAATCCTCATTAAATTTTATTTTTCCATTAGAAGGAGCTCGTACATGTTCGGCAGTACCACCGGTGAATACTCCACCGGTATGAAAAGTTCTTAATGTTAGTTGAGTCCCTGGTTCCCCGATCGATTGACCCGCAATAATACCTACAGCTTCTCCCAATTCGGCTAGGTCACCATGAGTGGGACTCCGACCATAACATAATTGACAGATCCAAGATGTGCTTCTGCAAGTAAACGGGGTTCGAATATATATGGGTCGTGCTCGAAAGGTTATGAATCGATTGACAAGCCCAATCCCAATATCTTGATTTCGAGTGGCAATGCATCGTAGACCCATATATATATCGTCTGCTAATACACGACCGATTAGTGTTTGGACAAAGATTTTTTCCGTCATCTCATTTTGAGGACTCACGGAAATACCTTGGATAGTACCACAATCCGTTCTACGTACAATAATGTGTTGAACTACTTCAACAAGTCTACGCGTGAGATATCCAGCATCTGATGTTCGTACAGCAGTATCTACAACTCCTTTGCGGGCTCCGTAACAGGAAATTATATATTCTGTCAAAGAGAGTCCTTCACGCAAATTGCTTTGAATAGGTAAATCAATCATTTGTCCTTGGGGATCCGACATTAATCCTCTCATACCTACTAATTGGTGTACTTGAGATGCATTTCCTCTAGCTCCCGAAAAGGACATTAGATGGACTGGATTAGAAGGATCAGTCATCCGAAAATTAGGATTCATTTCTTGTCTCAAATATTCACTTGTAGCATACCATATCTCAATAGATTGACGTAATTTTTCTACCGCATGTACATTCCCATAATGATGGTGTTTCTCCAAAATAAAACTTTGTTGTTCAGCGTCTCGGACTAACCATCCCTTAGATGGTATTGTTAAAAGATCATCTATTCCTAATGAAATAGATGTAGCCGTGGCTTGTTGGAAACCCAAAGTCTTCATTTGATCCAGGATATGTGATGTATATGCCATTCCGAAATGATCTATTAATCTGCTAATAAGTCGTTTCATAGCAGTTCCATCTATCACTTTATTGTGAAAGACCAGATCGACCCGTTCTGCCATAAGTACCCCCATATTCCACTGAGTAGGATTCGACAATGGACCTGAGTGAGTGATTCGAAAACTGCCTTTCCTCAATTTTGATTTGCGCATAAATTCAGAAATTATGATACCAGTGAAACTGGAGAGACCCGAATTCCCATGGGTACGGATATCGCCTAATCTAATTTATTAGTTTAGGTAGCGTATGAGTAGGCCCGGCAAAATCCCTGTATGGCTTCTTCTATTTCTCGATAAAAAAAAATATGACCAACAGTGGTTCGAATGTATACACAACAGATTTCTTTTTTGACACTTCCTACTATTAGATAGTGCCCATAAATCTCATGATAAGTGCCCGAAGATTCATATTGAACTTCAAGGGGAACTTCTCTTGAGCCAATGACACGTTGATCTAGTCGCCACCGGAGCCACAAAGGACTATCTAAATTGATTCGTTTCTGCCGATAAGCTCCAAGTGCATCATAGGAACTACAAAAATACGGTTCTTTCTCTTTTGTATGTGTATATTTATAGTTATTATTAACAACTGTTTTTTTCTTTTGATAGTTTCTGCAATTATATAGATTATACCTATTTGCACAAATACCCTGACGACTCCCGATTGTTAATACATAGAGTCCGATAAGCATATCTTGAGTTGGTACAGAAATGGGATCCCCAATAGCTGGAGACAAGAGATTCATATGAGAAAACATAAGTAAACGAGCCTCTGCTTGAGCTTCCAAAGATAAAGGTACATGAACAGCCATTTGATCCCCATCAAAGTCTGCATTGAAGCCCTTACAAACTAATGGGTGTAAACAAATAGCGCGCCCCCCCACTAAAATGGGT